TTCCATGGAGCTAGGGTCCAAAATAGGAATCAACAAGTGTTTCCACGACTCTACCGCCCGGCCAATCCTGTTCCACTGAATCCCCTCCCTTTTTCATGGCCACATATCTTTACGGCTAAGGAGTGGGAAATCTTTCTCCTGTTACACAAATGAAATGTTTCATTTCATCCGGGAAAAGCCACCTCTTTCTCCACAAACAATGTCTTTGTCATTTGATCCAGGAGCCTTCCGTTAGATAGGAACAGCTTTGCTAAATACTGAGAACTCTCGGATAGAGTATTAGAATGAAAAGACCATTAATTATATAAGGAAGAGCCCAGGGTTCTAGCCCATTCCCATTCCTAAATCAATAATTCGTAGTGCTTTTGCCTTTCTTGCGTACTCCTGGTGAACCAGTTGCTAGCCATATGTTTAGGAGGCTTTTTTCTCCAGGTACTGGTACTAAGCCGCTTTGCCATCTCTTCATCTTCATCTGCAAAGAATTCTCGACGTGAAAACACAGAGACAAAGGCCTTATCTTTGAATAGGAAAAAGAATGGATCCGAAGGTCCCAAATCAATTGGCTTATTCGAAAAAAGCCTTCTTCTTTGAAAGATATATCTCGTGTCTGGTACTGCATTGTTCCACTCTGCAAGAAGTCCGAATCAGTCTCTTGCACCTCCCCCTTTTTATGATAAATATACCATAAATAATTCGAATAAATAGCAGTCTCTGACAACTCATCCTCTTTAATCTGCTTGGACCCGCTCCAATACCCATAGGAAAATCCCCAGTCATATTCAGCGTACCTGTCCCTGCAATCAAATAGATTGTCCCAAGGGCCCCATATTCTAGGAGCCCAAGTTATGCTATTGAAAATTCGTTCCTCTAGCAGTTCCGGTTTGACCATTCCGTTCCCTTTTTCAAACTCCACTTCTTTTCATATAGCATCCCTAATCAAAGAGAGAACAATATCCATTTCAAAACATTTCTAACGGATTCCTTGGTTCGGACCGACGAAGTAATGGCACTCGATTATTATCAACCCGACTGCAATCTTTTTCTGTCGGTAAGGATTGCACCAGAGCACCTTCAACTTCAAATAGAACAGGAACAGGACTTCTTTGTCACAGCGTGCTCATGCTTGCTTCTGAGCTGACTAACGAACCTATGACTGCGGCAGCAATGGATCTCGACTCCATCCATACCGCTCTTCCTCAGCGCACGCGCCTGTGCTATGGAATCGATTCATCCCAATGGTTTGGAGCAGAGAGACTCATCCACAAGATTGATGAGGGACAAGCCGCCTTTGTAGAACAACCTACACTACAGCTTCTCATAGGCCAAGGTAGAGGTTGACCAACACCAGCCCGCCCGCTTTGCTTTTCAGTGAAAGAAAGTCCTCATTCCTCTGCTCTGGACAAAGATGACATTCTAGGTGCCTCGAGCGTGAAACAATCCATTAGGACGTAGCCCTGCTACAAGAAAGGTGCCAGACTTAGCCAGGTCTAGACTTCGACTTCTAAAAAGAGAAAGCCACTCACTCAAAAAAGAGGAGGAAGCGGGACTGACCTCTGTTCGAGAATAGAATATAGCAAGGAATCGAGGAAATCTGTCTTATGGAGGAATGTTGAAGACGGACGATACAACCCAACTAGGAGAGTACATGAATCAGGAATCTTGCTTAGATCCATTACGACGAGATTCTACCATTCGGGCTTCATCTTGTGCTATTCCTAGGGAATTAGTGATTCATTGAGAACATGAAAACATTGCGATAGTGAAGATACCATACCACTCTCTTTCACCACAGCATTGCTGTTTATTTCCTTAGAAAAAGTAGGTGTTTATTTCCTTAGAAAAACAAGACTAGACTAGACGGAACAACATACATAGCCTAGGCATATCTGGGGCTTCTCTTCACTTTTTACAGAGGCTAGAGCCGAACCTTTAGGAAGAGCGATATTGATCTAGTAAAGTAAGTGATCTAGGCTCGATTCCATTCCCCTTTCTCTAGTATCGATTCCATCTTAAGGTGGTGCTACCCGGACTCAAGCTTCAAAAACCCGTTCTGCCAATCTATACTTGAGTTCGTTCCCTTGCACTTCACAAGGAACTAGTACTAGTCAGCTCAGGCTAAAAGATACACATTCAAGCTGGGAGCATGGAAAGCTTATCCTTGCCAATGCTTCTCACGGGGCTGGACTAGTATTTCTGCTGTTGGTATCTTTTCTGCTCTGCTGAAGTGAACATATACTAACAAGGGTGTCAACCTATGGCCAGTATCAAGTGCCAGTGCCGCAGAGAAGTGCTTAACCTTTTATCCCGCCCGAGCTTTGGACAGAACCGCTTTCCTAGCAGCAAGGGCTTTATTGACCACTGAACAGATTCGCTATTCGCAGGCTTTCTTCCTTCCGCTCATGGAAGCACTCATGCATCCACTTCACTTGCTAATTCAGCCGTTGACCCTACCTCAGCCCAAGGCAAAGAAGAATATTACGTACGAGGACTACGATTCGTTCCACATTAGTGAGCCCTGTCCTATATGCTCAAATGCACTCGGTTCAGTTCAGGTTGGACAATCTCATATTATAGAAATACAAATACGCTATCAAAAATCTCATAAAGAAATGTGACAAATTCATCTTAGCGAGCGTATGGATCATATGCCCCATTCAATTAGCCCAGGCGCCCAGTGATCGGAGTGATTTCCTTACATCGGGAAGTTCTTACGTTCCTGATACCGGAGTAGAATACTATTGATCATTCTCAATGGCCCAGCCCAATAGAGATAGAAATCATTTCTCTAATTTCTTGATCGATAAAAAAGGGCATAACTCATAACTAAACTAATTGTGTTGCCCATGAAGGGTAGTCAGTAGCAACGGATGCACTACACTTGTACTTATACTTTGAGCGCACTAGCCTTTAGCGGCGTTGCGCGTTAGGACGACTACGAAATCCGTTTTCTTTTGCATCCGCTTTCTTTGCTTCCTCCGTTCCCGGCTTATTCTTCAACTCAGCACCTGTCTTTTGGGTTGAGCACTAGCACCTGGCACTTCTACCACTGATCCCATTCACTCAACAGATTTCTTCTTTGACAAGCCAGGATTGGACTGTACGAATTGGGCACTTGGCTAATGGATGTTGCGAGAATAGAACGAATCCCTCTTCTCTGAATTGGCGGATCTGAGATTCCTTCCTCCTGGAGAATAGAGATCTTGACTATCTTTACTTGAAAGCCCTCTCTACTACCAGTTTGAGCACTGGCCTATTTGCTTGCCGGGATATGAGAACAGAACCTTGGTTCATAGCAGCTAGTTTCTCGTGTGGATGGATACGGTTTCATTCTGACCTTTGATTGTTGACTTCGGGCAAGGGAAAGTCATGGGATCTATCTAGTTCATAAACTGCCAGTGCTTTTGCTTTCTACGAGGCAAGTCAAGTCAATCAAAGGCAAGGGACCAAACCCCACCGCTAGTCTAGGCAAGGCTATGAAATGAACTTATAGAGATGATTCGCTCGTACAAAAGAAAAGGAGATCGTTTACCGGGGGACGTTGTTAAAGCGTATGCCGAAAGATACAAAACTTCGAAAATAGTGGCAGTTGGCGTGAGGGTCTATAGTATAGTATAGTTTGGGTCTCAAAAATGAATGTGACGTTCGCCTACTTTCCGTAGAGGAGGGCAAGAAATTCGAAATTACAAGTTGATCTACCCAAGAAATTGAACGATCTCAATCAGCTTATCGAGCCAAGGAAGTGGGACCTAAAACTAGGTAAGGAGAGAACTTGACCACCCCTCCCCAACTACATAACCAAGAGGAAGGGGGAAAAACTCCTCGAAAACCTTCCGTCTTCTTCGTTGGGGATCTCGAAACCCTACCCTATGAATTTTGTTCTGATGAGGTGAAATCACAAGTCGCGTATGCGGGAGGCTTACCAACCTATGAACCAGAATCGGATCCGAACCGGAACAAACGAGTGCTTTCATTCCTCGCTAGATAACAACAGATTCTACCACTGATCCCAATCCCAAGTCCGGATTCTACCACTGATCCCAAGCCCGGATTCCACTACCTATCAATGTGTCAGTTCACTAAAGCAAATCGTCTTTCCAAGGATTTCTGTTCTGGGCAATGTCAAACAAAAGTGATAGAACGGCTGATGTTGCCTCAAAAACACGGGTTCTTGAGCGTATTTTAGAAAGACTTCTGGCTTCTTTGGGTTGGGCATGATAACAACCGACTTGTTCACACCTGTATGAGACCAAGGGACCGATGTACCCAACATCCTATTCTTTCTTTTCCACGGCTTTGCTTTGACTCATGCGTAGAATTGAACAGAACAGGGATCAATCCGCCTTTGCGGCCGATATGAGTGATATCTTCCGTACTAGAGGGATGGAAGCGGCACCCTTATATAGACTTCCCTAGACTCTACTCTCTTTACCAGCGAGTTCGAGTCAGCACACGTCCACGCAACCACTACTCTACTTAACTTACCGGCGCACGCAACCACTACTTAAAATCTCAATCCCAGTCCCATCCGTTCTATAAGCACTCATGCCGGAACTCACTTCGAAGAAGACAATGTTGCCGATGATAAAAGAGATGGCAGCACAACTTCTATTTTTTATGCTATGCAAATCTCTATGGATTCCCTTGGCTCACACTTTTATTCATCTAATCTACGAGAACACTAGCGTGCCGCAGTAGACGAAGAAGGGAGTGCCACTATTGCTTGGGTCGGTTCATCAAGCTGGCACTTCTCCTGAAGCCACAAGCGAACCAGATCTAGTTAGATCCGAAATCTTAGGTGTAGGTCCCGATCCGTTCTTTTATTCTACACATTATTACTCATTGGGTATCGATTGCAGTTTGATTTGTTGGCCCTGGAGAACTGCAGTCTTCAACTGGCGCACTGGAAAGTGAGAACTCTTTCTTTCCTTTTGATTGAACTCTACAATACGATTTCGGAGATTGGTACCAGATTGGAATTCATTCTCGGAACTCTCCTCTAGAGAATGGCCTGGCTAAAGAGAAAGATCTGATCTGTATTGTATCCCGGCACCGGCACGAATCGAACAAGAGTGCAGCGCGTTGATCTTATGATATGCGCCAGGAAATAGTGCCACTGGCAGCCACTAGGTGAGATCAAATCTACTTTTGGAATTGTAAATCCATTCTCCCGAGGCAAAATCGGGTGATGAAGAGGTGGTCCAGGCCCAGGAACGGAGGAATGCTACACGAACAGAAGTTTGCACTTTCTTAGGAATGGCTCCCAAGCTTGCCATACGATTCACAACTTTCGCCCAAATAACTTGCTCTAGAAATAATATTGAATTTAATAAAGCTACTTCCTAGCTTTGGGTCAAGGTAACCCACACAGGTAGTTGTAGAAGCACGGGGTGGGTCATCATTAGGCCTATATCCTCTGGCACATGCTTTAGGGCTCCCGCGGGTCCATCCTCTGCAAAGTAAACAGCATCTCGATTCCCCGAATTAAAGAGTGACTGGTTCCCAGCTTGGGAAGAGGTCCAGAATTAGTACTAGAGATGTTGGCAGGGGAAGCCCATATCCATCCCTCGCCTCGAAAAGGGCTTAAGAGCTCCATACCTTTTGGGTATAGATCAAACAAAATAGGGGTATGGGCCATGGGTCGACTCGGGTAAGCGATTGGGACATCCCTCGAAAGAGGCGAACTGCTCTCGTTTCCATATCCGCTTAGCAGTTGCGTGTTGTTGCGCGGGATCATATGCGGGGAAGGGTCCGAATAAGACGATGGCAGCTCCAGAACATAAAAAACAAGGCTTTTCCAGGGGCCTCTCCTTGGGGAGCACGGCATCAACTCCCTGGTGGCATTTCATTTGATTAAATATTAAATAAATAAATAAGTGTGTGTTGTCCACTGCCTCCAATTCCTTAAGAGTAAGAGCCAGGGTTCATTGGATCTCGCTACACCCCTTCTCTTTGTTTAGGCATTCCGCGCCATCTACCGCTATGAATGGCACCTTTGTCCCTAGATTTCTATCACAGTTCTGTATATCCGGTTCGGGATGGAAAGGCAAGGATGGCACCCTAATCCCAAACTATCCCTCGAAAGATTGGATCTTTTCGGTCTGTTTATAGTTTCAATGCCATCTTCCTATTGGTATTTCGATTGAGCTGAGCTATTAAGGTGCGGTTGACGGCACAAGTGCCCCTCCACAGCCGCTTTCTTTAGGAGAATGGGACAACTCCGTACCGCCCCGCGCCCCTTCCCCTTTCAAGAGGTTGTATTGGTGCATCAGCGATCGCCACTTCCGTTTCATATAGCAGCAAAAGTTGACAAGTCCTTTTTCCCTCTATGGATGGAAAAGAAGAAAGTGCGTTTCAGAAAAGTTGCCTTTTTTCTGATTTCTAGTAGGGATGCCTTGCCGGAAGGTGCCGGAGGAGAATAGATAGTTGGGGCAGGCTATCGAGGTCAAATAGCTGGTAGTACTTTTCCCATTTCCCACTAGGGAATCATCCTTTTCTGATTCGGATGAGTTTCCGAGGAAGAGTAGTAGTAGTGACGAATTGGCTAAAAGCAGGTGGCATTGGGATCTGTTGTCAAACAAACTCTATTGCTGATACACGAGCGGAAGGAAGTCGCAGATCAGTCGTTCAAAGAAGATCTCGGTCCCCCGCGTGGAATAGGCGAATCAACAAAGAATTTCTCAACAAATAAGGGACTCGTACGTACCAATGATTTACTATCGAGATCGAGTTTCGCTAGAAAACAGACTTTTCTCTATTCCACAAGGACAAAAGAAGTGCCGAGTGGTGTTACACAAGTTCAAAAGAAGGAAGTAAGAGTGGTGTCGACTTATTGCCCAGAACGAGCCAGTGCCGCTATCAAGCAGTAAAGTGGCCGGGCCCTTCCCTGCCGCCCTGGGGGCAGATCCACACTCGATACTTACTGTGAAAGAAGCCTTCTCTTCTCATATCATTTTTAAGGAAGAACCACCAATGGTGTCCACCTCCAACACATGATATCCGGATTGGCATAACGGGTTCTACGTGAAGTCAGCCGTTCGTCATCATTATAGGGGTCTGGGCCGATTGATTGAGGAAAAGACGATTGAGATTAGTGAATGGCATCGATCTGAAGTTCATAGAATCTCTAGCGTCTCTTTGTTCGTAACATTAGTAGTTACTCATTGGGTTCGTTTAGTCAGTGCATATTTCCTGGCCAATGGATAAGAACTTGTTTGTTATCATATCAGTAAGTGGAAGTGGAAAGAGCTTCCTTCTAGTATAGGATTTGGGACGATCAAACCATCTTTTCTTATGAAAATCAAAGTGCCGGATTAGCCCTAGTAGAGATGGATTAGTATTTGGGCACTTCTATTGATGGCCGGGCCTGTCTATCTGAGGGAGGGAGCATAGGATTCATTTCACTTGAGAAGACAAGAAGTGGATTTACGGATCCATTTGTGTGTGCGAATACTCCACTAGATCTTTCCGGATCTCCACTGGGTCTAGTTCTCGGCCAGGCTGCTTAGAATGATAGCAAAAGCAGATGTCCCTGACTAGACTTGCTTTACGCGAGCAAAGAGGATGCGCGTTACTAAGGCTTGAGCTCTTGGAGTTGCTTGTTGGGAGTCTGCTGCCCCCCTGTCTTTGTTAGGGATCGAACCATCTCCACTAGGATCCGGATCTGTCTTATTGACCGGTCGAGCAACCGCTACATTTATGGAACGGCTACTGCCTACATAACTTGTCTTCCTCTTTTCTTTCTTCACAGACACGGAGCAAGAAAGATGATCCAGTCTAACTGGCCGTGGTCTTCTAACTACCCTTTTTCACTACTGTACCAACACGACTTAGTTAATTCTGTACTTTCACTTTCTTTTTTGTTGGAGAGAGCGCGCAAAACAGAATCAAAGATGAATTCATTAGAGGAGCTTTCTCATCAAAGAAATACCACACCATATATTAAAACATTCCCCGATAACCCTCTTTCCGCTAACCTAGCCCCCTACGCCCCTCCGTACCAACAAGGGGTAATACGGTCATATTCACCTGTTTTCCATCGACTACGCCCTTCCGCCTGATCTTAGGCCCTGACTCACCCTCCGTAGACGCACCCAGAAGAGGTTTAGGGTTCCGCGGCATTGGATTCTCACCTCTGTTTGCGTTACTCAAGCCGACATTCTCGCTTCCGCCTTCTTCTATTAATAAATGCGCATCCGCGAATATCATATCATATATAGGAAGAGTTTCGGTATCGGTAGTAAAAGGCTAGCTATCGACTCCGCTGTCCTAACAATTCCTTGTTTCTCGGTGTTTTTAGCGAAGAAGAGAATCTGTATTATGAAATCGACCTTGTCGGGTTAATTCACAGGCTGGACCAAACAAATATCAATCATCCTTCCAGTGAAATTGAAATCCTAAACTCATTCCTCAATAACTACTTTTTCCGCTTTTACGCTCGGCCACCTGTTCCTCCCTTTATCTCTTACTAAAGCTTTTTTTAGGATATAACTCTTAAAAGAGCAGATTTTCTACGCTCCGCGCCTTCTTTCTTTTTCGAAACTCTTTCTCCACACGCCAGACATCCCCTCCCCTCCTTAGCAGCCACCTTTCCTGTAAGGATTTTCACCTCCTGCGGTTGCATCTTGACGATTGCCAAAAGCACTCCGCGGGTGTGGATTTGTCAGTACCACAGAACAGTAAAAGGAAGGGCAAGTGCTCCGCGACTCTTTGAAACAAGGTTTCCCTGGTTCGACTTTCATCGAGATTGGCGCAGCCCGTCCGGCCAGGGCATAAATTGCACTCGTTGAAGGTGGTCAAATGATTTTTTTTATTTTCAATATCCGCAGTGGGCTACTAGCAGAAGTAAGATTCGGTTCAGTGACATATTAATGAGGGCGTTCCCGGAAAGTAGGATTCCTCGAGATGTGGGTGGCTACGGCCATGAAATGAGTAGGGATAGCTTCGGTACGGGCTGAAAGTACTGGAAGGGAGGAAGGGGCATCTGGGAAAGGCTGGAGAGGCAAGCTACTAGAAAGAAATATGCTAGCAAGGCGCGCAGCGACCACGTTGGCTTTTGCTTTTGCTTCCTCCTACTATTTCTTACGAGAATATGGGACCCGATTTCGTGATAATTTTTATCCTTTTTATGCAATTCTGAATAGAACGAGAGCGCGTACCCACCTATCCGGCCTAAACATTAGTCTTCGCTGGGCATCCTCTTTCTGCTCTGCTCCCAAAAGAAAGAGAAAGGGAGACTTGGATTTTGGTCGGCGTTGGTTTTTCCAAGGTCTTTTGAGAACGTAAACATGAACGGAAGTAGCGTAGGACACCCACACTCGAAGAAATGGATCGATAAGAACAAACCGAACCTACACAGACAGAGAGATATTGACTTTTTTCACATCTGTAACTAAAACTAAAGGGCTGCATTTTCACATTTCTTTAAATGTAAAAAAAGATGTAGAACTGAATAGCGCAGCTGTTTTGGCTCGCAATAAAGCAAGGGTCCTGATCGAGCAAGACTACGTCCTATCTATCTACCTCTCCAAACACAATATCTTGAGTACCTATGATGGTGACTACATCTGCTGGCATGTGATGTTTGGACATAGAATCGAGTCCTTGTGAATGGGCAAAGCCAGGTGCTCTTATTTTACAACGGTAGGGACGATTACTCCCATTACTGACAAGAAAGACACCAAATTCACCTTTAGGTGCTTCAACTGCGGTATAGGTAGAAGGAGCTGGTACGGAAAAACCTTCTGTATAAAGTTCGAAATGGTGAATTGAGGTAGAGTAGACCGATGATCCGGTAGTCATTTGGCCGGCTATGGAAAGAAAAAGCTTGCATCTGCTCCCCCTAAACTATAACAGGTCCCATCTCTCTCCAAACCTAACGTGGTAGTTTCCCATCATAAGGCTTTCCATCTATAGATTGATTGAGCCATTACCCACTAAGGATCCCATTCGTTCAGAACTCAGTTGACTGCTTCTATAGATAAGGCGGAACGTCCTTAGTTCA